ACGGCAAAATCATTTGATTCGATCTAATAAGTACCTTGTGTCAGAATTGAGAAATTCTATGGCTAGAATCTTTAGTATTCTCTTATTTATCACCTGTGTCTACTATTTAGGCAGAATGCCATCGCCTATTGGTACTAGGAAACTGAAAGAAACCTTAGAAACGGAAGAAAGCGATGTAGAAACAACTTACAAAACGAAGAAGACGAAACAGGAACAAGAGGGATCCACTAAAGAAGACAAAGATAGCCCGGTTTACGAAGATTCTTATCTTGATATCCATCAAGATAATTGGGAATTGGGAAAACTTAAAGAAGAGAAAACTTATTTTTGGTTTGAAAAACCTATTGTAACTTTTCTTTTCGATTATAAACGATGGAACCGCCCATTGAGATATTTAAAAAATGATAGGTTTGAAAATGCTATACGAAATGAAATGGCACAATATTTTTTTTATATATGCCCAAATAAAGGAAAAAATAGAATCTCTTTTACATATCCGCCAATATAAATATAAGTATATTAGTATTAGAGAAATGTAAAATAGTAGAGAAATGTAAAAATTATTAGAGAAATGTAAAAATAAAAAGTAATAAAAAAATGAATACAAAAGAAAAATACAAGAATAGATAAGAAGAAATTCGACCACCCCCCATATATTTAATCCCTTCACCTATAAAGAAACTAATAACACCAATCCCATTTATCATTCCATCAATTATATGTCTATCAAAAAACTGAACTAGTTTAGCCAATTCTCTTACATTTCCAGTAAAAATCTTAGTATAAAAAATATCTATATAACCACGATTATATGACCAGTTATATATCACATTTTTTATTAGGTCGAATAAAATTATCGTGCGACTCTTCTTCACAAATAAATTGACTAAACTCAAATTCTGTAGAGATGAATAAACAGATCCATATGAAATGGATGCTATAAATAATCCAAAAAAGGCTATACTTACTGAGAAAACTGCATTTTTTAAAAAATCATAAAAATCCGAAGGCTCATTTTGATGGAAAAATTTTGTAGATGGAGTTAACCACTTTGACAATAGATCAGGATCTAGTCCACCAAAATTAATTCCGATTGATCCAATCAATAAAGTAAATAATACCAATATAAGCATGGGAAATAACATAGTATTGTCCGACTCGTGAGGATAGGTGTAAGTATATTTATTTCTAAAGTAAGTACTAAAGTATCGTACTCTATTTTGAAAAAAATTTTCAATTTGATATGTATTTTTTGAAAAAAAAGAAACCTTAGTATTCATTGTTGAAAACAGTAATTTTTTTTTTATTGCTTGGGGTACTTCTTTTCCCCATAAAGATATTGAATAAAAAGAACTATTTTTAGCGCTACTGTAATTTTGAAAATGAATACGCAAATGCCCATCAAAGGTAAGTAAATACATTCGAAACATATAAAATGCAGTGAATCCTGCTGTAAATGAAGCGATTATTGCGAAAATTGGTGAATACAACCAACTATCATTAAGAATTTCGTCTTTCGACCAAAAACAAGCAAGAGGTGGAATACCACAAAGAGAAAGTGTACCTAATAAAAAAGTAATTCTTGTAATTGGAATATATTTTGTTAACCCTCCCATAAGAACCATATTTTGACTTTTATCTGGTGAAAATCCAACAACGGATTCCATTGAATGAATAATAGATCCAGATCCTAAAAACAATAAAGCTTTCGAATAGGCATGAGTGATCAAATGGAATAAAGCAGTTCTATAAGAACCTATACCTAGAGCTAATATAATATAACCCAATTGAGACATAGTAGAATAAGCTAAACTTCTTTTAATATCTCTTTGAGCAAGAGCCAAAGTAGCTCCTAATAATACTGTTATTACACCTATTAAAGAAATAAGATTCATTATGTAAGGTATGATTATGAAAAGAGGAAGAAGACGAGCTACAAGAAAAATTCCTGCTGCTACCATAGTAGCAGCATGTATAAGAGCCGAAATGGGAGTGGGTCCTTCCATAGCATCAGGTAACCATATGTGAAGGGGAAATTGTGCAGATTTAGCAACTGCGCCGAGGAATAAAAAAGAAGCACAAAGAGTAATAAATAAAGAATTTACTCCATTATTACGAATTAATTTAGTAACTATTTCGAACAAATCTCGAAATTCTAAACTACCCGTTATCCAATAAAATCCTAAAATTCCTAATAATAAACCAAAATCCCCTATACGGTTGGTTACAAAAGCTTTTTGACAAGCACTTGCTGCAATTGGTCGTGTGAACCAAAAACCTATTAATAAATAGGAACACATTCCTACAAGTTCCCAAAAAATATAAATTTGTATTAAATTAGAACTAGTAACTAATCCCAACATGGAAGTATTGAAGAAACTCATATAAGCAAAAAATCTCAAATATCCTCGATCATGAGACATATAATTATCACTATAAATAAGAACCATGATTCCAACAGTAGTAATTAATATTGGCATAATAGAAGTAAGCGGATCAATCAAGTGTCCGAACTCTAAAGAAAAATCATTATTGACAGTCCAAGACCATAGATATTGATAGATAAAATTTCCGTTTATTTGCTGAACAGAAAGATTAACAGAAAATACCATAGCTATAGTTAGCATCAAAACACTTGGGAAAGCCCACATACGTCGAATATTTTTTGTTGCTGCAGGAATAAGTAGAAGTCCAAATCCTATTAACATAGTAATAGTAAATGGAAGAAAAGGTATTATCCATCCATATTTATATGTATGTTCCATAAAAAACACAAATTTTCGTTTTTTTATTATAATTGTTTCCGATTCATCCATTTTTATTGCTTTTGAAGAAAACAATAAAAAAAAGATATGAAACCTTAAATATTCTTATTTTTCATTTTTCTTACTTTTTTCAGATATTTCAAAAATTTTGAAAAGTTATAAATTGTTGGTTAAATACTTTGTCCAAATAGCTGGATATAGAGTCATTTTTTAGTTATTAATTTTTTAACTAAAATATTCATTTTTTTATAAAAAAAAAAGAGAAGAAGAATAAAAAAAAAAAATTTCCATTAGACTAGAATTGTATTCTAGTAATATATAACCATATCATTATAGTAAGCAAAGAAAAAGTAAGAAAAGTAAACAAAAATAACTATATAAATATCAGTAGAATATGGATATGGATATATAGTTTGCATCAATAAATCAACTAATTCTTCTATTAATTTTTTTTTTTAATTACCTAATTTTTTTTATGAAATTGATTGATTGGATTGAAATCCAATAATAAAATATCAGAAATCTTATAAAAATAAAAAATCTTATAAAAACCCTTACTTCTTATATTCTAGAACTGCATAAAAAAACGTAAAATGCAATTTTCTTAGTTAACGGAATGTCTTGTTTAACATATTAACTACTAGAAAATTCCTTTTAAAATTTTTCTTTCTTTTATTCTATTTTTTACTAGTTTACTAGTTTATTATTCTTAGTTTATTATATATGTAACACACATGTATATATAAACAATATATTTGTATTGTTAAAAAAAAAAAGATTATCGAAAAAATGAAATATAATATAAAAAATTACTAAAACTAAAAAAAACGATCCGTATTGATCAATACATGTCTTTCACATACAACAATAAAAAGGAAGAACTCTTTTTTTTATGGCAGTTCCAAAAAAACGTACTTCTATATCAAAAAAACGTATTCGTAGAAATATTTGGAAGAAAAAGGGAAATTTAGTTGCAAAAAAAGCCTTTTCTTTAGCAAAGTCAGTTTCTACGGGAAATTCAAAAAGTTTTTTTGTTCGGCAAACAAATAAGAAAATCTTGGAATAATTTGAATTCCGTGATTTAAAGAACTTTATCTATATATAGAATATGAAAATTTTTTATTAACTTATGTATTTATTTACCTCCTCAAGATTCGTTAGAACTAACAGTTATTTTATATATTAACTTATCTGTCTGCTAGTTTGGTTCTAAGTATTATTTTATTTCTTTTCCCAGTAGAAATTTTTTTTCCATTAGGAAAAGAAATAAAATGTAAATATAATAAATATGAAAACTGTTTTATTATATGTCTATCTCAAGATCAAATGAAATTTGTTTTGTTTACTAAGTATTATTCTATATTTAAATTATGTACATAACAAACAACAAATATTAATATAATTATTATATATATATATTTTCTATGATAATTACTATATAATTATATTTTGATATGTATAAAATTATCTTATTCATTTAATTTCTATTTTTTTTTTTTAAGATCTTTCTAAGTTTTTTAAGTGTTATTAAAAATGAAAAGAATACTAAAGTTTAAACAAAAGACTTTAAAAGAATCCTTATTAATCTATTTCCTAAAGGATAACTATATCGAATTCTAGAATCTACATCTAGACGATTCAACATGAATTGACTATACTTATTTCAAGTAAGCCGCTATGGTGAAATTGGTAGACACGCTGCTCTTAGGAAGCAGTGCTAGAGCATCTCGGTTCGAGTCCGAGTGGCGGCATACTCTAAAAGAGATAGAATGGATCTTATAATGTATTTAATTCCCGATTTCAATTCTGTAATGAGACCCTTTTTATGTATGATATTTTCGACTTTAGAACATATATTAACTCATCTCTCTTTTTCGATCATTTCAATTGTGATTTCGATTCATTTGATGATTCTATCAGTTCACGAAATCATCGGATTACGCCATTCATCGGAAAAAGGAATGTTAGCTACTTTTTTTTCTCTAACAGGATTATTAGTTATTCGTTGGATTTCTTCGAGACATTTTCCATTAAGTAATTTATACGAGTCATTGATCTTCCTTTCGTGGAGTTTTTCCATTATTCATATGGTTTCCAAGCTATGGAATCATAAAAATGATTTAAATACAATAACCGCGCCAAGTGCCATTTTTACTCAAGGTTTCGCTACATCTGGTCTTTCAAGTAAAATGCATCAATCAGCAATATTAGTACCTGCTCTACAATCTCAGTGGTTAATGATGCATGTAAGTATGATGTTATTGAGCTATGCGGCTCTTTTATGTGGTTCGTTATTATCAGTCGCTTTTTTAGTCATTACATTTCGAAAAAAAATCGATATTTTTTTTAAAAGCAAAAATGTATTGATTAAGTCATTTTTCTTTGGGAAGATCGAATACTTGAACGAAAAAAAAAGTGTTGTTAAAAGCACTTCTTTTCTTTCATTTCCAAATTATTATAAATATCAATTAATTCAGCGTTTGGATTATTGGAGTTATCGTGTTATTAGTTTAGGGTTTACCTTTTTAACCATAGGTATTCTTTCTGGAGCAGTATGGGCTAACGAAGCATGGGGATCTTATTGGAATTGGGACCCCAAGGAAACTTGGGCATTTATTACTTGGACCATATTCGCGATTTATTCACATACTAGAACAAATCAAAGTTTGCATGGTACGAATTCGGCACTTGTAGCTTCTATAGGATTTCTTATAATTTGGATATGCTATTTTGGGATCAATCTATTAGGAATAGGTCTACATAGTTATGGTTCATTCACATAAAATCGAATGAAATTGTAGAAATTCCATGCGGAATAAGTAAGACATATATAACAAAAATTTGTGTGAGTTTTTAAGAACTGTTTGAATCTTAATTCAAACAGTTCTTAAAAACTTGAAATACATCTTTCTAATTCACTTTATTATTATTTTTTTCGTTGAATAGCAAATAGTTTCAAAAATATTATATTATAATTGAAAATTATAAGACTTTCTATCTTATTAAGAAAAAAACTATCTATGAAAATAATTAGATAGGATAGCTTGTATCTTGTCAACTGATAAAGAAAGAACGAAATCGGGATAAATACCAATTCCTATTACGGGTAAAAGGATACAGATTGAAATGAATAGTTCTCGTGGTCCAGAATCCACAAAATTTGAGTTTAGAACATTGAAAAAATTGTATCCATAAAACATTTGCCGTAACATAGATAACAAATAAATAGGAGTTAATATCATTCCAATTGCCATTACAAGGGTAATTAATATTTTTGGCATTAAAAGATATTTTGGACTGGTAATTAGTCCAAAAAATACTACTAATTCCGCAACAAAACCACTCATTCCCGGCAATGCAAGAGAAGCCATCGAGAAACTACTAAACATGGTAAATATTTTTGGCATTGGAATAGATATTCCCCCCATTTCGTCGAGATAAACAAGATGTATTCTATCACAACTCATTCCTACCAAGAAAAAAAGTGCAGCACCAATAAATCCATGAGAAAGTATTTGTAAAATGGCTCCGTTGAGTCCCATGTCAGTTATAGAACTAATTCCTATAATTATGAAACCCATGTGCGATACAGAAGAATAGGCTATTCTTTTTTTTTTATTGCGTTGACCAAGCGAAGTTGAAGCTGCATAAATTATTTGGATTGCCCCCACTATCACTAACCAGGGAGAAAATATAGAGTGAGCATGTGGTAATAATTCCATATTGATACGAATCAATCCATATGCTCCCATTTTTAATAAGATTCCCGCTAGGAGCATACATGTACTGTAATGTGCTTCTCCATGGGTATCGGGTAACCATGTATGTAGGGGTATAATCGGTGATTTGACAGCATAAGCAATAAGGAAGCCTAAATAGAATATTATTTCTAATGTCACAGGATATGACTGATTAACTAATCTGTCAAAATCCAATGTCGGTTCATTGGAACCATATAAACCCATACTTAGAACTCCTATTAAGAGAAAAACGGAACCCCCCGCAGTGTACAAAATAAACTTTGTAGCCGAGTACAAACGTTTCTTTCCTCCCCACATAGATAAAAGTAAGTAAACAGGAATTAATTCTAACTCCCACATGATAAAAAAAAGTAAAAGATCTCTAGAAGAAAATAATCCTATTTGACCACTGTACATTGCTAACATTAGGAAATAGAACAATTTTGAATTTCGAGTAACAGGCCAAGCTGCTAAAGTTGCTAAAGTAGTGATAAATCCTGTTAGTAAAATGGGTCCTATGGAAAGTCCGTCGATTCCCAGTCTCCAGTGAAAATTGAAAACATTTATCCATTTAGCATCCTCTTCTAATTGGATTAATGGATTGTCCAATTGGAAATGATAACAGAAGACATAGGTTGTTATAAGGAGTTCTAATAAACAAATAAAAATAGTATACCATCTAAATACCTTATTCCCTTTATGAGGGAGAAAGAAAATTGAGGAACCCGCGAATATTGGCAAAACTACAAGTATTGTTAACCAAGGGAAATAACTCGTGATAAAGACAAGATGCGTTTTGACCAAAAAGCCCGTGCTCAAGAAAATATATTCTTTTGAGCACGGGCTTTTGTCGGTAAAAAGGAATCAAATGATTCAAGTGGAATTTATTATAACGTATCAATAAGATAGACCCATGCTGCGAGTTGTTTCATGCCATAAATAAACACGGACACTCAAAAAATCTGTTGGACAGGCAGATTCACATCTTTTACAACCTACACAATCTTCCGTTCTTGGCGCGGAAGCAATTTGCTTAGCTTTACATCCATCCCAAGGTATCATTTCCAATACATCTGTGGGACAGGCTCGTACACATTGAGTGCACCCTATACATGTATCATAAATTTTTACTGAATGTGACATTGGGTCTATAAATTCCAGTTTTGAACATAAAAAATTTTCGATCTGGTTTATATTATAAATAAGAAATATAAATTTATAATTAAGTTATATATTTATAATTATATATTTCTATTTTCTTTATATATATAAACCGGATGAATCAATGATTTATCAAAAAAAATCTTAAGAATCAAAATTTTTATAAATCTGTTCATCAGAAGGGACCAAGAGGCTTTGATTTATCTTTCAACAACCATGATCATATGAATTGCATGAATCACACGTCCAACTTCACGTTGACTAATGGATCGTCAATATTTCAATATAAATATATATTGAAATATTACTATACATATTAGTATTATTTGTAAATAAATATGTAAAAGACACCGAAATAATATTTTTTAGAAAGTTTTTTCTACAATTTATATATATATATAATACATATTCTCTTTATATGTATTTATATTATAGTTATGGCTAATTTTTCAACAAACTTGATTGATTAATACGAGTTGATTTTCTGTTACGATAGATCGACGAAACAATAGCTAGCCCAATAGCAGCTTCCGCCGCTGCAATCGCTATAATAAAGATTGAGAAAATCTCGCCTTTTAATTGGCGACTATCAAATAGATCAGAAAATAGTACGAGATTAATATTAACCGAATTTAGTATAAGTTCAAGACACATAAGTGCTCTAACCATGTTTCGACTTGTGATCAATCCATAGATACCGATTGCAAATAAATAGACACTCAAAAAAAGTACATGTTCGAACATCATTGACTAACTCCTGATCAACCTCGATTCATTTCAATATGAACAAAAATTCAACCAAGTTGATTGACTAGAATCGAGCGATTACATAAAAAAGGGAATATTGGCAATAACAATAGATTAAACACCCAATTTTTTTAATTCTAACTAATAAACTATTTATTATTGACGAGCCATAGTAATTGCGCCTATCAAAGAAACTAAAAGAATTATAGAAATTAATTCAAACGGAAGATAAAAATCTGTTGATAAATGAATTCCAATTTGTTGAACGTTGTTTCTAAAGTCTTGCTCTATAATCTGATTTGATCTTGTAGTCCAAATAATTCCGTACCATGACGTATCTGCGATAGTAGTAATTAATGAAAAAAGAATACTTATACAAACCAGTGAAGTGATTCCATCTCCAATAGTCCAAAGATAGGAGTCGTTAGAATATTCTGAACTATTCAAGAACATAACAGCAAATATGATTAAGACATTTATGGCTCCCACATAAATAAGAAGCTGGGCGGCAGCTACAAAAAATGAGTTTGATGAAATATAGAATAAGGATATACAAACAAGAACCGATCCCAACGAAAAGGCGGAATAAATTGGATTAGTAAACAATACTACTCCGAGACCTCCTAATATAAGAAATGATCCCAGAAATACTACAAGTATATCATGTATTGGTCCAGGTAAATCCATTATGTATAATAGAAAAATCAGTCAAAATGTTTCATGACCTTACTAAATAGTCCAGGAAAGAGAGGGGTGTTCCCCTTATTTTTTTTCTTATATATGATGAGTTTTTAATGCAATTAAATCTTAATTTGGATGGATTACTGTGGATATAGATAAAGTTATTAAAATTATCGGTCAATCTTTTCTTTTTTCGTTTAGAGATTCTAATTTTTTAATATTTAAAAATAATTAAGAAAACACATATTCACAGTTTAAATTAAAGAGTGATTCTCAATGATCAATAGTTAATAAGATAAGTTTATTAGGTTCTCATAAAAAAGGACTTGTTTCTGTTTATCTTTATATAAAAAAATATTAGTAATCAGTAATCGTTCTTGAATCAAGGGGTTTATCTTTATCCATTTTAATTTGACTGGAATTCATAATTGTTTGAATTGTGTAATCTCCAATTACTGATATTGGTAACCGACCTAATGCAATTTGATTATAATTTAATTCGTGACGATCATAAGTTGAAAGTTCATATTCTTCAGTCATCGATAAACAGTTTGTTGGACAATACTCGACACAATTACCACAAAATATACAGACTCCAAAATCAATACTATAATTAAACAATTGTTTCTTTTTAATTTCTCTTTTAAACCTCCAATCAACAACGGGTAGATCTATGGGACATACACGAACACATACCTCACAAGCAATACATTTATCAAATTCAAAATGAATTCGACCGCGGAAACGTTCTGATGTAATCGATTTTTCATAAGGATATTGAATAGTTACAGGTAAACGATTTGTATGGGATAGGGTAATTATGAAACTTTGACCAATGTACCTTGCCGCCCGTCTTGTTTGTTGACCAAAATTTATGAACCCGGTCACCATAGGGAACATATTGTAGATCTCCGTGAATAATTTGATGTTTCTTTCTCTTGTTTAAGATCAGTTATGAATGGAGAATACCGTTATCTTATTCTATTCTTTATAGGTAAATAAGTTGAGAAGAAGTTGTCAATAATAGATTACCCAGAGAAATAGGTAAAAGAAATTTCCATCCAAAATTTAAAAGTTGGTCCATTCTCAGTCTAGGTAAAGTCCATCTTGCTGTGATAGGAATGAACAAAAACAAATAAGCTTTCGCTAATGTAATAAATATACCAATTGTTATTCCAAAAACTCCTGTCATTTTATTTATTCCGAAAAATTCAGGAATATACGGAATAGAGAAATTCCACCCGCCTAAGTAAAGAACTGTTATAAATAATGAAGAAACTAATAAATTTAGGTAAGAAGCAAGGTAAAATAGAGCATATTTAATACCCGAATATTCTGTTTGATAACCTGCTACTAATTCCTCCTCTGCTTCTGGTAAATCAAAAGGTAATCTCTCACATTCTGCTAGAGAAGAAATTAGAAAAACAACAAATCCTATAGGCTGACGAAACAGATTCCACCCCCCAAAACCATATTTTGACTGTGACTCAACTATATCAACTGTACTTGAACTGTTAGATAATCATAGTCGATAATAACATTACTGTTCATATCGCTATTTCAAAACCGTACATGAGACCTCAGCTTCATACGGCTCCTCTATGGTTACAAATAAATGTAAGTACTTGTTTGGTATTATTGTCATTTTTAGATTCTAATTCTAATACCGGGAAGTCCAAAATTAGACCAACGAAATTCTGTCTGCTAGAATAAAAAAGCGCTTCCGAATTGATCTTTTCCATTAAAATTTTAATTTCTCTTTATTCGGTAATAACTTAATCCTTAAATAAAATACTCGTTATATCAATAAATTTGGTTTTATCAATAACTCTAAAGAAAGAATTAGTTAGAAAGAATTAATCATTAATTCCAAATTTATGGTTAAGAATTCCATGTATGTATATAGTAGATATGAATATTGAATGGGTAAAAGAAATAAGAAATAAATATCCCGTATTTTTTTGTTTCATTTTTCCCATTCAATATTTTGCATTCTATTTCTTTTGTTCCTGTCCTATTCTTCTTTCTCAGAGGAGAGGAGGTACTCTGAAAAAAAAATAAAGGATTAATTCGTTTTTTATAGTCATTTCTTTAATCAGTGAATAGGAGCATACTCGAGATCGGAATCGTGGAGAAGTACTACTTGGTCATTTCTACTAACTTAAAGTCCTCATTATGATTCGTTTTATCCAACGCTTTATGTAAAAAAATCCTTTTTTTATCTTAAATTATCTCCATTACTAATCTTTTGTGTACCTTGGTGTTCCTAGCTGTCCACTGATTTTTTATTGATCTCCAGTATGGTAATAAATACAAGACAGTAGTAGAAACCCCATACGGATGATCTTTTGTACCCGCTTCAAGATATGATAATTGGTCAAAGAATCTTAACCTTGGGGTAAACAGTTTATACTGCTTATGTTTCTATTCTCATACATAGGGAATGAGATTTCATCCTCTTACTGCAAATTTATAAGCAGTTTGCTTTTACTCATCTAACTATCTAGCTTAATTCATCAACCCTAATGATAAATAAAAAAGAAAATATCCATTGAATATAATATATTTAATTTCTTTATTCTATATTCTAGTTCTAGTTCTAGAAAAGAGGGAAAATAATAATGTTCCACCGAATCACACGTAGAGATATTGATAACACACATAGAGTTAATGGTATTTCATAACTGATAGATTGAGCAGCAGCCCGTAGACCACCTGAAAAAGAATATTTATTATTCGATCCATATCCTGACATAAGAAGTCCAATAGGGGCAATACTTGAAATGGAGATCCATAAAAAAACGCCTATACTAAGATCGGCCAAAATAAGGTGATATCCAAAAGGAATTACTAAATAACTTAGTAGAACAGATATAACCGCTATAGACGGTCCCGCGCTGAACAAACGAATATCTCCTCTAGATGGGAGGAGATCTTCTTTAAAAACTAATTTGGTTCCATCTGCTATAGCTTGAAGAATTCCTAATGGACCGGCATATTCGGGCCCAATGCGTTGTTGTATTGCTGCAGATATTTCTCTTTCTAACCACACAATTACTAGTACCCCTATTGTTATTCCCAATATAAGGGTGAAAATAAGAACAAAGATCCATATAAGTCCATAGACTTCTTTTAAAGATTCCGATCTAGAAAAAGAATTTATAGCTTGTATTTCCGCTTCTGTCATATCAATTATCATTTCAACGATCAACTTCTCCCATAATGATATCTATACTACCTAATATCGTCATGATATCTGCCAATTTCATTCTTTTAACTAGTTGAGGGAGAATTTGCAAATTGATAAAACCGGGTGGACGAATTTTCCATCTCCAAGGGAAAACACTACTATCTCCTAGCAAATAAATTCCTAATTCTCCTTTCGGGGCTTCTACTCTCACATAAAGTTCTTGCTTTGACAATTCAAAATTGGGCGAAAGTTTTTTAGTAATAAATCTATATTCAAAATTATTCCATTCAGAATTTTTTGCTTTATTAAAACGTCGGACTTCTAAATTCTCATAAGGTCCTCCAGGAATTCCTTCTAGAGCTTGTTGAATAATTTTTATAGATTCCTTCATTTCACCGATTCGTACTAAATAACGAGCTAGTGAATCTCCTTCTTTTTGCCATTGGACTTCCCAATCAAATTTATTGTAACACTCATAACTATCAACTTTACGAAGATCCCATTGGATTCCAGAAGCCCGTAACATTGGTCCTGATAAACCCCAATTTATTGCCTCCTCTCCACCAATAATGCCCACTCCTTCAACGCGTTCCAAAAAAATAGGATTACGCGTAATAAGTTTTTGATATTCAACAATTCCTGTTAAAGAATAATCGCAAAAATCCAAACATTTTTCTATCCAGCCATAAGGTAAATCGGTAGCAACCCCTCCAATACGGAAATAATTATGCATCATTCGCATACCTGTAGCGGCTTCGAATAGGTCATATAACAATTCCCTTTCTCTGAAAATATAGAAAAAGGGAGTCTGTGCACCGATATCTGCCATAAAAGGTCCAAGCCATAATAAATGAGAAGCTATACGACTCAGTTCTAGCATAATTATTCTAATGTAACTAGCTCTTTTAGGTACTTGAACGCTTTCTAATCGTTCTGGTGCATTTACTGTTATTGCTTCTGTGAACATAGTGGCTAAATAATCCCACCGTGTTACATAAGGTAAATATTGTATAATTGTTCGATTTTCCGCTATTTTTTCCATCCCTCTATGTAAATAACCCAATATAGGTTCACAATCAATAACATCTTCACCATCGAGAGTAACAATTAGTCGAAGAACACCATGCATTGATGGGTGGTGAGGACCCATATTCACTATCATGAGATCCTTTCTTGTAGCTGGTACAGTCATAATTTTTCTTCCTTAATTCAATTCAGTATTCCATGAATTTAGCAAAATGAAGTTGATCAAAATGCAAAATTTAATAATTAAAGAAAAAATTAAAACCAATCTTAAACTTAAAATTAACGAGTTTTTGACTCCCGAATACCCAACTGGTTAATCAATTTATTATAACGTACTCGATTTTTCTTTGACAAATAATCCAACAGCCGTTGACGTTTTCCCAGAATTTTTCGTAGACCTCTTTGTGATAAAAAATCTTTTTTATGTAATTTTAAATGTGAAGTAAGTCTTTGTATCTTATCAGTGAAACTAAATACTTGAAATTCAACAGATCCACAGTTTTTTTCTTTTTCTTGTCGAATAGCCGAGATGAATGAATTTTTGACCATAAAAACAAAATTTTTATTTTTTTCTTTTGCGCAAATTTTACCGATCAGGAAAAATAAAAATATTTATTATACGTGTTATTGTTATTTGCAGTTATTTGCATTTAGTACAAATAAATTTTTCATTTCTTTATATGGAATTTTTTTTATCCAAATAAAATTGAAAATTTTATTTGGATAAAAAGGAACGATCCATTTTATTTTCAAGATTTTCCTATTTAGGAAAGAAAATGTTTTTTCGATAAAGAAAAATAGATATAAGATTTAGAGGAAATATACTATTTATATTTATTATATACTATTAATATAATTAAAGAATTTAAAGAATTCTGAATCGTGGATACATATGTATTCTTGATATATTGAAATTTCTGCCATTATTGGTATCAAACCAATAACGATTCATACAAGCTAAATCTTCTAATCGATAATTGGGCCAAAGAAAAAATTTGAATTTAATTAATTTCTTTGTATATGTATTAAAATGTTTTTCCTTGTTTAAAAATTGTCCACAGTTGTTTATGTTGTTTTGATTACAAAATATTGGATTTTTACCCATAATATTCCAATTGTGAGAATTAAAACAAATGAAAATTCTTAATTCTCTACGACGTCTGGGGGATAGAATATTTTCAGGAACAAGGAAATCATAATAATTTTTGTTGTTTTTAGTCATAAGTATATTGCTGTGTTGTGTAACAGATTCATTAAATTTTTTTTTATCAACATATTCTTTTTTTATTATGTATTTTCCATCAGTTTGGCGTTTAGTCTTATCAACCAATGAAATACCTATGGTTTGATATATAATATCTTTTCCATCCCTTTTCATAGATAGACGAATTGGTTCGACAATAAATATGCCTCTTTTTACCAATTCTGTAAGAGTTAGATCTTTCTGAATCAACATTATATCTAGATGCATCTCTCCTTTTTGAATTGAAGATATAGCTATTTCCTTTGGATCCATTAGTCTAAGTAGAAGACAATATACCTTTATATTATTGATCATTCTTTGATTCAACAGATCATCCCATCTTAATTGAAAAAGAAAATATTTTTTCAAGAAGAAATTGAGTTCTGCTTCTTTCTTGCTCTTAGATTGTTTTTTTTTTCTACCTTTTTTAATGTCTGTTCCTGTATAATCTGTCTCAACATCTTTTTCATTTTGTTTTCGTAAATCTAATACAAGATTTCCTTGACCTTGTTGTTCATTTTTTTTTTTTACATTGATCTTTTTACTTTTACTACTATTCTCATTTCTATGAAAATTAAAAATAAGTAATTTTGTAGGTATGATCCACGGTTTTATTTTATAGGCATTAAAAAGTAGTACAAATTCTGGGAAAAACCAAGGTTCTAGGTTTGATATACTACGATAGAATTTTTCTTGATTCATTCCCATCCAATCAAAAAAGGAATTTTTTTTTAATTTTTGATAATTTCGATTTTTAGTATTTTTATGAATCTTGGTGTTGATAGGCATATTGGCCCGGGTCTCAATATCAATATTATTTCTAATACAGAAATGGGGAATTTTATAATTTAAAAATAGTCTATCCATATTTTTGTCCGTATCAATGAGAAATCTTTTTTCTAGATAATTATTAATAACTATCCTTATCAATTCATAAAATGGTTCGGGTTTTAGTGTATTGAAATTAGATGAAATTTTTTTGTTTTCCACTTCTTGTAATTGTAACGTTGATTCATAAATATATGAGTTTTTATTATCCTCAAAATTTATATATTTATATGATAAAATATCATATCCGAAATGTTTTTTCAATTTGTCTTTTTGACTCATTAATGAATTTACTGCATAGTAATTTTCTTTCATGTAATGAATTAATTGGTCTTTTTCTTTTTTATATAAATCCGATTTCGTTGAGTCTTTTTTTTTAATTATACGACATTGGTTGGCCCTATTTTGCCATTTTTTTGGTACTAAATAAGACCACTTAGTCTGAGATAAATTATATTGATAATGACTCCTTAACCACATTTTCCATTTATTCATTCTATACTTATGTATTTTCTTATGCTTTGGTTTAGAACCAAATATTCCTTGTGTTGTACAATAATTCTTTATTATATCTGTAAGAAAAGGATAGGTGTTATGATATTGAAGTACAGATTTCAAAGCATATTTATTAAGTAATTGATTTTGCGAGAATTTTGAAAATATATATGCTTGAGACAAAGAAGATAAGTCCCAATAACTATTTGAATTTTTGTTACTAATATTTAAATTAGTATTATAAAAAATATTATAAAACGACTTTTTTATAGTCGAAATAAAGTTCATTATTTTTTGATTTGTCTTTTCAATTCCTTCTTGATTTGTTTTATCATTATAAATGTATTTAGTTAAAATTTTGTTTGTTAATTTAAAACTTGGAATCTTAATGATACATAGTAATAGATTCATGTATATTTTTTCAATGAAAGATTTTAGAAAATAATGCGATTTACGTATTAATCGGATATTTTTTCTTTTAAATATTTGACAAATATCCTTCTGTAATTCCACTCTTTTATCATCATAAGTTAGAACTATTTTTTTCTTGGCTTTTGTGATTCCTTTTATTTGACTCCTAATTTTAAGTGTTTTATTAGCAAGATCTTTCATTTTTGTTTCGATGAGTGAATAATTTGCATTTCCGCAATTCAGGAATTGAATTGCAATCGTCGATTCACGAAGAATCTTATTATTTATATTAGAATCTCTTCCATTTTTATTTTTAGTCGGTTCATATATTTTAACCCTACTCGATTTTAATATGGGTTTTACTTTTTCAAGTTTTTTCATTATTAGATCCATAAATAGAATTATTTTGATGACCCATCTTGTTTTTTTTTTTGAAACTTTTAGAACCCCATTTCTTCTTTCTTTGAAAACTCTTATAACTTCGAAAATTTTCTTTTTTGTTTTTATCGTTTTTTTTTCGAGTTCTTTAAAAATGGGTTTAAAGAAAGAAGGTCGTTTTCGAGGAGACCCAAAAGGTAGCTCTGCTTCTCTTCCCCAAACTGTTAAAAAACAAAAGTTATCTTTTTTCTCGTTTTTTTGTCTTTGCGGATCTCCATAATTAAATCGTACCTTAGATCTTTGCCAAGGTTTCAGACAAAAAGGAAATAGAATCTTTATTTGAATACCATCTCTTAACCAATCTTTGGGAAATTCCGTTTCTGATAATTGAACACCATTATAAGTACATTTAACATGCATTTCTTCATTCCATTCCTTCCAATCCTCGTGCCATTCGTGGAATTGAAACAATAACATACGACTAATATTTTTAGTTATTATTAATACGGGAAATATAACATATTTTCTAAGAAAAGATTGGGTTACTAATATTAAACCTCTTATTGCTTGAGTAAATAGAAAACTATCCCAAGCCTCTGATATTGCTATTCGTTCATTTTCCTCTTTTTTCTCTTTGTTTGTTTTATCATTTTCGTTTGTATGTTCTTGGTCAAAATAAAAAATTTGAGATTCCGAGGTTCTCCCTAACCAATTGTTAATTTTAAATATATTTAAAAACGAAAAAGAAAATGTTTTGTCTATTCGATCTAAAAAAAGTGGAGAATGCGCATTTGCTTGAAATATTTTTAAGATAATTGTTTTACGTCTTTGAGCA